ATTAAGCATAGTCTAAAAAATATCGACCCATCATTCGTTCCAATTCATTTTCATTGATTGAATTTAGTATAAATATTCGAAAAAGATGGGAGCGTCGTATTCACAACCATGAATGGATATATCATTCTTTTTAACTGTTTTTCACAAAAAAAATGGACCGTCAGCCGCAAAGGAAAAAGCGTTCTTTGATGAAAAGTTTTCTATTTTTTATAGTTAGAATTGATTGGTCGTACCTATCCAATAATCTAATATGAATAAAATATGAATAACTCGCTATTAACTGGGGTTCTGAGTCATAATCATTTATGTAGGAGAGATGGCCGAGTGGTTCAAGGCGTAGCATTGGAACTGCTATGTAGGCTTTTGTTTACCGAGGGTTCGAATCCCTCTCTTTCCGTACCTTCATCTAAATAACCAATGTTACTGGCTACAATGTATCAAATAATAAAGGAATCAAAAGATTGCTGCCTATTTTATTTATTACTTCGACGAAAAAGGAGCAAAATAGCCGGAACCCCCCCATTTTTTTTTTAGTTAGGTTTAAGTTTGACGGGAATAATATTCCACGACTAGCAATTCATTTATTTTCAAACCGATCCATTTATTATCTATTATTTGATTGACTAATCCTTTATATTGTAAGGGCTGAAGAGTCAAATATTTTGGCAATTCCTCATGAGGGGATGAATCAAGATAATTTTGAATCAGAGTTCTAGATTTTTGTTCATCCTTCGCTGTAATAATATCTCGTGGTTTACAGCGATAACTTGGTATATCTACTATACGACCATTAACCAAAATATGTCTATGGTTAACTAATTGGCGGGCTCCAGGAATAGTCGATGCCATACCCAATCGAAAAAGAATGTTATCCAAACGCATTTCAAGTAATTGTAGTAAAACCTGACCTGTTGAACCTTTGGCTTTTCCGGCGATACGTACATATTTAAGTAATTGTCGTTCTGTAATACCATAATGAAAACGCAACTTTTGCTTTTCTTCTAGACGAATACGATATTGAGATCTTTTGCCGGAACGCGATTGGTTTCTAAGATCACTTCCGGCTCTGGGCTTTTTACTAGTTAGTCCCGGTAAAGTCCCCAGACGGCGTATTTTTTTGAAACGAGGCCCTCGATAACGAGACATAAAGACTCCTTATTTTTTATTTTATTGAAATTTCATTTTACAGAATAAACCCAAATTAAAACTGAACTATAAATGAAGCAAAATCTACGGAAGTATTTTATTACAAAGAAGAATGAGATAAATTGTATCAATATTCGAACTCTATTTGTTTTGTTATTGTATATATATAAATTTAAAAATAAAAGAAAAGTATCCTTTTCTTGATTTGTTGTGTAAAGATATAATAAAGATATAACTCTTCCAATTTTTTATTAATAATTGGATCTTCCTACAACATAATAGATTGGTGACCCTTGGAAAAGGGGAGGAAGCCTTTTTTATTCTTATTATTTTCAGTATTATTTGATGTCAAAGAGACGCTACGCTATCAATCATGTAAAAAATAAAACAAGTAGACAAGTAGAGAGAAGCCAGCTATCGGAATCGAACCGATGACCATCGCATTACAAATGCGATGCTCTAACCTCTGAGCTAAGCGGGCTCAGATAATAGAAATTGTACATGCATAGGAATTCAATAAATTACTGGAATTTTAGCTATTCAGAATTAATATAACCCTAAACTATAACTCTAGATACTATAACTCTAGATAAAGAATAGAAATATAAAATTATATTCGAATATTTCAAATAAATCAAATAAATCAAATAAATATTCAATATTTATAGAAGATAATGATTAAGAGAAGATAATGATTAAGAGACTGTATCAATAGATAATTTCTATTTTTTTTTATCATTATCCTAATCTTAATTTAATCTTAATTAAAGATTTGAATTTCAATTCAAAATCGTTTTTTTAGATTTTCGGATCTTATCTATTACTATATAAATAATATTATATATTATTACTATAATATCATATAGATAATTTATCTAATTTATCTATATAATCTCATATATCTTTCTAAATGTATTTAGACTTCTGATTACTAGATTAGAATTTTATCTAGAGTTATATATATTAGATATTAGTTTATATATGTTAGTTTATATATAGTTTATATTATATATTCTTTTTTAATGAATAAATTATATAGATAAATTATCTATTTAAAATAATCTAAATAAAATAGATATATAAATTGAATAGAAAATTCTATTTATTTATTATCTTAATCTTTAATCGAATTAATGGAAAGATTAGTTATCGAAATGATATTAATAATTAATAGTACTGATTAATACTTTAAATACTGAATTAATGATAATTCATTTTTTTAGTTAAGGATAAAGAAATAAAAAATGAATCAAAATAAAATGAAAGAAAAAGAAAGATGCAATCCAGATCATAATGCGACATTCCTCTGCTTTTACTCATAAATAAAGGTGAAAGCTAATCTCATTCATATCAT